AACCGTTGGATCATCACTTATTCAATAAAAAAAAAAGCTATAATGACTAAAAACATAAAATACAAAGAAGCGTTTGTCCTTTGATCCAAATAAGAGTTTAAAAGCAGAAAAATATTTTGATTTATTAAAGTTTATAAGATAGAACGGAAAGAAGTCCGGCTACGAGGTCTGAGTATTAAGTATGAATCATAGTTCGAATACTTTGTGATCTATTTGATCTATTTCGTGCTCCGGATACTCGAATGAATATCCGACGAAGTAAAACCATCTTGATAAAGATGACAGACCACATTCTCTGTACTATCCATAGGGTCAATTCTAACAAGTCACACACTCATATTCCGGAAATATACAATGCAGAAAAAAATTTCGCGGTCAAACTACCAAAGTAGAATAAGCTAAAATTTTTAGACCTACATACTTTACTTTTTTGTACCTAACTAAAAGCTAGGACTTCAAGATTCTTCTCAGTCTAATTCACTGAAATTCCATCCAGTAGAACAGAAGAATTATAAATCTCCAAAATAATAGATAGGAATACCGCAAATAGAGCCATTGCAACACCCATCAAAGGGGTCGTTCCCCATCCAGGAGCTACTTTACCATATTCAGAATTCAATGGTTTCAATAACTTCCCTACAGTAGTGCTTCTTGGACCAGATCTAGAACTATCCTCAACAGTTTGTGTAGCCATAAATCTTATTTTGTATTCATTACGATCTGTTGACTTTGTATACCATTCCGTTGTAAATAAACGATCTTAGCATAGATCCATTGTGGTCTTTCAATTCTATAATAATGGAAACAGCAACCCTAGTCGCCATCTTTATATCTGGGTTACTTGTAAGTTTTACTGGGTATGCTCTATATACTGCCTTTGGGCAACCCTCTCAACAACTAAGAGATCCATTCGAGGAACACGGGGACTAGTTGACGTAATAAGCCTCCAAATATTTGGAGGCTTATTACGTTAATGAAGATAATGAAAAATTATTTCATTTTTTAGTTGAAATTTTAGGTGGTTCCCGAAAAAAAATAGCGAAAAAAATTATCCCTAAAGTCGATACTAAGAGAAATGTATAAACCAATGCTTCCATAAATTTGATCGTGGTTTACAATTATAGCTTTCATACCTGTTTTGTTTATGTTTACTTAGGAGTATCCCTCCGGATAAAGAAAGAAAAAGAGTCAAAGAAACGGCAGCGAGTTAAATCAAGATTCCTACAGTACCCTACCTATTTATTAAATAAAATCGCAAACAGAAACTAGAAGAAAAAAGCAATGTTGCATCAGACTGCTTATCTTTTTGTAGTTGGATCTCCAAGTTTTTGGAATGCCCCAAATTCCACTTGAGCATCCAAATCTGGATCAATACCAGCAAAAACATCTCTGAAGAGGGTTCGAGCACCATGCCAAATGTGTCCAAAGAAGAAAAGTAGAGCAAACGAAGCATGCCCGAAAGTAAACCAACCTCTTGGACTGCTACGAAAAACACCATCGGATTTCAAAGTAGCACGATCTAATTCAAAAATCTCACCCAATTGAGCCCGTCTAGCATATTTTTTCACAGTTGCGGGATCACTATAACTCACTCCATTGAGTTCACCACCATAAAACTCAACAGTTACACCTACTTGTTCAACACTATATTTTGATTCTGCCCTTCTAAACGGGACGTCGGCTCTAACAATTCCGTCTCCGTCTACCAAAACAACCGGAAATGTTTCAAAAAAAGTAGGCATACGGCGTACAAAAAGTTCACGCCCTTCTTTATTTCTAAAGACGGGGTGTCCTAACCATCCAACAGCTATTCCATCCCCATTGTCCATTGAACCCGCGCGGAATAACCCCCCTTTTGCTGGATTATTACCAATATAATCATAAAAAGCTAATTTTTCAGGAATTTTAGACCAAGCTTCTGATACACTTTGATTTTCAGCTAGTCCAGCACTAACTCTTCGATATATTTCTTGTTGAAAGTATCCCTGATCCCATTGATAACGAGTAGGACCAAATAATTCGATGGGAGTAGTTGCAGAACCATACCACATAGTTCCAGCAACAACAAAAGCTGCAAAAAAGACAGCAGCAATACTACTGGAAAGGACGGTTTCAATATTTCCCATACGTAATCCTTTGTATAGACGTTGAGGCGGACGAACACTAAGATGGAATAAGCCTGCTAATATACCCAACGTCCCTGCTGCAATATGATGAGAGGCTATTCCTCCCGGAACAAAAGGGTCAAAACCCTCCACGCCCCACGCCGGATTTACGGGTTGGACCTTTCCGGTTAGTCCATAAGGGTCGGATACCCATATTCCAGGACCATATAATCCTGTTACATGAAATGCGCCAAAACCAAAGCAAGCCACTCCTGAAAGAAATAAATGAATTCCAAAAATCTTGGGCAAATCCAAAGAAGGTTTTCCTGTACGTTCATCACAAAAAATTTCTAGATCCCAATATACCCAATGCCAAATAGCTGCCAAGAAGCACAAGCCAGAAAACACGATATGTGCTCCGGCTACCCCTTCGTAACTCCAAAGACCCGGATTCGTTATAGTCCCTCCTGTAATATTCCAACCGCCCCATGAATTGGTTATTCCTAAACGAGTCATGAAAGGTATAACGAACATACCTTGTCTCCACATTGGATCAAGAACAGGGTCGGAGGGATCAAAAACTGCTAATTCATATAGAGCCATCGAACCGGCCCAACCAGCAACCAGAGCAGTATGCATTATATGAACAGAAAGCAAACGACCGGGATCATTCAATACAACAGTATGAACACGATACCAAGGCAAACCCATGGAAATACCCCTTTATCAACGAAAAATAGACACTATGTAACTTTATTGCATTGGAAAAAACTATGTTACGGACCCCCCTTTTTTAGGTAATTATTTCGGAGAAAGGATTAATATTTGTTCTATTCTGTTAGTAATAATGGAACAATTCGATTCATAGGAAAAAAGGGAAGCGGATCTATTCTATATCCGATAAGTACCAATACGCAATGGGGGGGAATCCTATTTTATATGAACCAAGATAGCTATTGTTGTTCATCATTCAGAAGCCCGTTCGTAAAAAATTTCCTGTATTTTTATTCATTCTCTCTTACTTTACTTTTATATTTTAGCTTATTCAACTTATGTATTAAATATGATTAATAAAGTAGGAAAAAAGGATAATATTATTAAAAAATGAAACCCCAGTCTTACGTTTCCACATCAAAGTAAAATAGAGAACTTAATTCTCTTTTTTTTTTCATTTCATGCCTATTGGCGTTCCAAAAGTACCTTTTCGCAGTCCTGGAGAAGGAGATACATCTTGGGTTGACATATAGTGCGACTTGTCAGATATATTTGGGCTATATGGGATTTCCCCATTTTCTCCCTCGATCGAGATATCCTCTGTTTCGCCCAAAAAGATTGATTGAATTATCAAAAATTTGTAACGCGAAGCGCAAAAAATAAAGTGGAATTAAATGCAGGGAGTATTTAGATTGATATTAGATTATCAAAATTTTTTTATGGTTTACGTGATCGGACTAATAAAATTAAATATCCAGGCTCCGTTTAGCAAAAACCCAATTGATAATTAATATATATAATTTTTATAATTACTACTTATATGATATGCAAAATTATGATAAAAAATTCTATTAAAAAATACAAAAAATTGAAACAGGGTGATCTGTTGATCAAATCAAATAATATAATTAAAAATTTGTTGACTATTTGACAGAAGACATGTGAAAGAAATGAATTGAAAAAAAAAAGAAGGAGTAGTAAAAAAAAGATGCGGTATTTGGTTCATTTGTCCTATATGTGCAAATCAAAATCGGGCAAATTTTTCCTTTTACTCGGGGTAGAGCATAAACCTAAAAAATGGAATAAAAAAAGGAAGAAGCCCGTTCAGGAACAAGAAAAAACCATCGCCATTTCAACTGAATCTCGATGAAAAAAAAATATCAATGAATCAAGTTAGTCTGACAGGCTTAATAAATCGTTTTATTATAGGATTATAATATCTAATAAAAGGGGCCAAAACTTCTTTTTTCTTTTACTTTTAAAAGGGGAGCAAGCCCTTCCCTTATAAGTTAGAAAGAAAAACCTTCTATGAAAAAAAAGGGGGTTGGAATCGACACATTGATTTTTTCACAATTTTTGTTGAACCGTATGCATCAAAAGGTGCCTGTACGGCTCCTAAGGAATAAAATTTTATCCTAATCAACCGACTTTATCGAGAAAGATTATTTTTTTTAGGCCAAGAGGTTGATACCGAAATCTCGAATCAACTTATTAGTCTTATGATATATCTCAGTATAGAAAAGGATACCAAAGATCTTTATTTGTTTATAAACTCTCCTGGTGGATGGGTAATATCTGGAATGGCTATTTATGATACTATGCAATTTGTGCGACCCGATGTACAGACAATATGCATGGGATTGGCCGCTTCAATAGCATCCTTTATCCTAGTCGGAGGAGCAATTACCAAACGTATAGCATTCCCTCACGCTTGGCGCCAATGAGTTTTTTTATTTTCGAGAAAAAAATACTATGCCTTCGCCATCGGAAATATGAATTAGTTAAGTAATAATAGCATGGCACTTCGAATTCGATATGAAATTTTTTAGATTCAAAAAAATTAGATTATATATTGAAAGAGTAGTATGAGATAAGGAAGGGGTATTTCAAATGATATCTTACCTATTCGGGCACATCTCAGCGTCACAAACTTTGTTTTCACACCGGAAGCTTATTTACAAAATTGATATTAAAAAAAAAAAAAAAGACACTTTGGGATTGCTGAATCATAGACGAATCAAAAAAATGATATATAAAGCAACGGAACCATCATAGTATTTTTTAACTCCTACAAAAAAGAAGGATGGTAATTGGATCATTTATGGATCCGCGTATAATACAACCTATATTTTGTTTTCTTTCGCCGAAAGGAAAGGTCAAAAACGTAAATTCCATTGTGGAGCCGTATGCAATGCACAAAAAAAGCCTGTACGGTTATTCAATTTTCTCTGTTTTTTTGGTTATCTCGCCTCATTCTGCGAAATAGAAGAACCTTTTCTATTATATCATCAGGGTAATGATCCATCAACCCGCAAGTTCGTTTTATGAGGCACAAACGGGAGAATTTATCTTGGAAGCGGAAGAACTACTAAAACTTCGCGAAACCATCACAAGGGTTTATGTACAAAGAACGGGCAAACCTATATGGGTTGTATCCGAAGACATGGAAAGGGATGTTTTTATGTCAGCAACAGAAGCCCAAGCTCATGGAATTGTTGATCTTGTAGCGGTTCAATAAAAAATAGGAGCGATTTCATACAAATCTACAATTGCTAATTTTATATCTTTTTCGATTAAAGGTTTAGTTTCATATTCTCTTAAATATATTTTTTTAATATTGAAGAGAATCTTGAAGAGCAGTAATTCAGAATTAGCCGGTTAGAACCAATCTAAACCAGCCCATTATTTATATGATTCCGTATGCCAACCATTAAACAACTTATTAGAAATACAAGACAGCCAATCCGAAATGTCACGAAATCCCCAGCGCTTCGGGGATGCCCTCAGCGACGAGGAACATGTACTCGGGTGTATGTGCGACTCGTTTAGATCATAGACTGAGACACAAAAAGGAAATTCTTTTTGAAATACCAAGGATCAGTACCTGTGAATAAAATAGAATGGAGGAACTCGATTCATTATTTAAAAAAGCTAGATCGTTCATACCTTCTATTGTGTCTGAAACTTATGGTTTACATTGGTGCAAATCCAATCAACTCCATTTTTTAAAAAACCCCCAATGATAACAAATGGTTATCCATTAAGCGGGGGAAATGCCATTTTTTATTACAAAGATTCCACTCTTGAAAGAAAAGAACGGACTAACAGGGTAAACGACCAAATCAATTTTAAAAATGAAATACCGTTACTGTATAAAGTGGATCTCATTGTGAAAGACCTATTACCGGAATATTTATGGGGTAGAGCCAAATAATGTGAATTGTACAAGTTACCAATAGTATTGATTAATTAAAACAAGGAGCTCCGGTGTATAGAGAAGACCTCACCGTTTTAGAAGTAACCATAAAAACGATGGAACCCACTATTTATCCATTTCTATTTACTACTTTTTGTAGTTCTTCTATTTTTTTATATCAAGTATCAAAGCAATTTCTCCTTTCAAAGCAAAGGAAAATACCTAGCAAAAAATAGTGGTGGGGAAGGTTAGAGTAGCAAAAGCCATTGGAATTTTTTTTTATACATTGGAATAATTCGTTTGATTATTAATGACTAGTAAAGGGGAAAAGAATAACTAAAAAAAGAATTAGTTATTCATCAAAGTTTGATTTATTCAATGACTAGAATTAAACGCGGATATATAGCTCGGAGGCGTAGAACAAAACTTCGTTTATTTGCATCAAGCTTTCGAGGGGCTCATTCACGACTTACACGAACTATGACTCAACAAAGAATAAGAGCTTTAGTTTCGGCTCATCGGGATAGGGGTAAAAGAAAAAGAGATTTTCGTCGTTTATGGATCACTCGAATAAATGCCGTAATTCACGAAATGGAAGTATTCTATAGTTATAACCGATTCATACACAATCTGTACAAGAAGCAATTACTTCTTAATCGGAAAATACTTGCACAAATAGCTCTATTAAATAGGAGTTGTCTTTATACGATTTCGAATGAGATAAAAAACTAAGGGGATTGGAAGAAATCCACTAAAATATTTGAAATAGAGTTCTAAGGAGAATGAGCTCGGGGAAGGTAGAGTAGAAATTAGTATTATAAAAAAAGTCGTCAAAACAAAATGAGGGTATATAGTCGCTAAAAAAAGAGTTATTCTTTTTCTTTTCGACGATTCTTTTCTTTTTTTTTTTTATGACAGATACAGACGTAACAATCAAATTTTGATTCTTGATTGGATTTTTGAACAAAATATTAATCTCTTTTTTAATTCCTTCAGATTGGAATTGTTATTCAATTGAAGAATAAGTCTATTTTTTTCTGGTTCTAAGGCTAGTAGTTCTAGGGGTCGACTCACTTCTTTCAAATTGTTTCTGATTATTAAGAAAAGGTAACAAAGATAAAATACGAGCTTGTTTTATAGCAATAGTAATTAATCGTTGTTGTTTTAAAGTCACTCTATTCACCCGTCTAGATAATATTTTTCCTTGTTCACTAATAAATCGACTAATTAAACTCATGTTTCTATAATCAATTCGATCCCCCGATTGGATCGGGGGCAAACGCCTACGAAAAGATCGCTTGGATTTAGTAAAAGGTCGCTTAGATTTATTCATAATTTTTTTATTCCTTATCTCAAAAATCCTATTTTTATCGGATCAAAAAAAAAACGATTTCTATTTCTATAATTTCTATATAGGATAGAGTTTCTATTTCTATATAGGATAGAGTTTCTATTTCTATATAGAATTAAGAATATAGGATTAGATTTTTTTCTATTGATTTATTTGTTTATATTTTCTATTTATATATATGTAAAAATCTATAGATACTATCATTATTCCTGCTTTTAAAATAAAAGTTGACATACAAGCACTCAATTTGATCTATTTCTTGATTTCCCCGTGAATTGTATGTTTATAACAATAGGGACATAATTTTCTCAATTCCAATCGACTAGGGGTGTTATGCCGATTCTTTTGAGTAATATATCTGTAAATTCCCGCTGATTCTTTCTTAATATCATTTCGAACACAACTGGTACATTCCAAAATAATTGTTACTCGAACATCTTTACCTTTGGCCATGAAACCTCCTTTGGATTTATGATTCACCCCAACCTTCTATTTTCATTTTAGGATCCAGAAAGAACAAGAACCAAAAAAATAGAAGCTGTTAACTAAAAAAAATTTCTGAAATATTTCGTTGCAATGAATATTAATTAGTAATTAAATAAAAATAAAATAATAAGCAATACAATGATTTTTTGAAAACTATATTTAAAATCTTTGTACAGTATTTTTTTTTTAAGTATCTCATAGGCTACTCTTTCCTTAGCAACACTTTTTTTCGTTCTATTACTAATTTAATTGGATCCTGAACCCTCGTTTTTATGACCTTATTGCCCCCCCTTTTTTCTAATTATTTTTTTAGAATTTATTAGAAAAAGGGGGGGATGAGTCCCCGATCGTTGATCGTATCTCTAAATTTTTTCACCCTTTCTGGTGTTAATAACTAGAATGAAAAAAAGGGAAATGTTAATGCATCTGGAAATAAACGATTAATTTCTATTAATAAACCTGCTAACGAACCGAACCATAGAGTACTTAGTACCGGTGCTACGGAAAGATATGTTTTTAGATCTCGCATTTGAAATCCTCCTTCTTTATTGTATTACATTATATATTGTATTACATTATATATAGTAATATATATAACTACAGATGTACATGTAGTTAAGAAGTTCTTGTATTTGTATAAGTAACCCACCCCATTTTCAAAATTAGAATTGAAATTTTGTCTACTAGAATGATCTTATAGATTCCATTTTCAAACGGAAACGCCTACTTATGTAAAATTGAAATTGAGAGAATTTTCGTAAAAAAAAAAAAGTAATTTTTTTAATTATATATATGTTTGTTATCTGATATGAGACAAAAAAAAGAAGGATGTGGAAAACAAGACAGGAATTCTCTACAATGACACTGTAAACCAATTGAAAGGGATGTAGCGCAGCTTGGTAGCGCGTTTGTTTTGGGTACAAAATGTCACGGGTTCAAATCCTGTCATCCCTACCTATTACTGCTCTTCTGAGCAGTAACGAGGGATCTATTTTAGATCTATTTTTTTTTTAATAAAATTGGACATACATCATACATATAATTATGAAATTTATGATATACTATGATATAGTATATACGTACAAAATCGATTCGGGTTAAAGAATGTCCTCTTTCTAGCCTTTTTGTTTTTTTAGAAAAAATAAGAAAAGCGCTCTTAGTTCAGTTCGGTAGAACGTGGGTCTCCAAAACCCAATGTCGTAGGTTCAAATCCTACAGAGCGTGATTTCACTCTTGTTTATTAGATTGTGTAAAAATTCCACTGTTCGCAAATAATTGAGCAGCAATCGGAATTAGACCTCCCGCATATGAAAGCAAGAAGGAGGTCAGTCAAAAAAAAGAGATGTTAATTAATCAAAAGTCCAACTGATCACCACGTCTGTATTGTAAATAAGCAGTTACGAATAATCCAGCCAAAGTAATAGGAATTAGACCTAAGACGATTCCAAATAAAGAAACTTCAATCATTTCAATTTTCTTTTGTTGTCATTTTTGAAAGGGAGAAAAGAGAGGTACTATCTATTCCTAGCTCTTAATCTGTATTGCCGATGAATCTCAATGATCAAAATTGGGTAATTAACACGGTAAGGAACTATCGAACATAGGAAATACCATAGAAATCCTTTTTTATAAAAATAAAAAAATCTTCATTCAATTAATTTCAAATAAGTCGTATTTTGCTTAGACCAATAAATAGAACTGAGGTTATAGTTAAAGCTGCTAGTAGAAAACCGAAATAACTAGTTATAGTAGGCATGAAGGGACTCAATAAAATATGTTTTTTTATACATATGTTTCTAAAGTACTTCCCTAAGTTTCAATTTAAAAAATTTTTAAAGAGATAGAGATAGATAAAAATACTAGTTCCAAGAATTAAAAAATTCAATTGAAAATTTGTGAATTATCAATCATTATAGGTAGTATGAACAAAAATAGAGAAAGAGAAAAAGAACTCAATTCATCGTCTTTGGCATCTGCACCATCTCAGGATTCAGAATTCACGTAACTGATTCATTGAAAAACTCTTTAAGAGATTAATCATAAAAAAAATAATACATAAAAAAAAATAACTCTATTATCTAAATTATCTAACTTCAGTCAAAACATATAACTTTTTTTGAATGAATATGTAAAAATTTGAAAATAAGT